AAAGAGATAGTAATGCCCGAACTCTGGGAGCAGTTTCCATCACCAACAAGAAGTTTGTTGTTATTAACTCAATCGATTCTTAGAAGATATATTATATTCCCTTCATTGATAATAGCTAAAAATATCGCCCGCATACTATTATTTCAAGTTGCCGAGTGGTCCGAGGATTTCGAAGATTTGCAGAGGGAAGTGCATGTTATATGCACCCCTAATGGTATTCCATTATCCGAAACTGAATTTCCGAAAAACTGGTTAACAGAAGGTTTTCAGATAAAGGTCTTTTTTCCTTTTCGTCTGAAACCCTGGCACAGATCTAAGCTACAATTCTCTTATAAAGATACAATAAAAGAACAAGAAGATGATGATGATGATACTTTTTTTTTAACAGTTTTTGGAGGGGAAACTGAAGTGCCTTTTGGTCTAAACCGACCAAAACGACATTCGTTTTTTGCCCCAATTTTTAAAGAACTCAAAAAACAAATTCGAACTGCGCCCTTTAGAGTTTTAAAAGTTTTAAAAGAAAGAACAAACGAATCTAAAAGTATTCTATTTCTAAAAGGGAGAATAAAAGAACTTTCAAAACGAATTAGATTGAGAGAAATAGATGACTTGGGTGAAACTAAAAAAGATTCGATAATCAGTAATCAGACGATTCACGAATTGTCTATTCAAATTGGATCTATGAATTGGACAAATTTCTCACTGCCAGAAACAAAAAGGAAATATCTGACTAATAGAACAAATAGAGTCAGAAAACAAATAGAAAAAATTACAAAATATCAGCGATTGCTAACTCAAGAAATCAATATTAGTTCTAACAAACCAAATTATCGTTCTAAAATATTAGAATCATCAAAAAAGATTTTGCAGATATTAAACAGAAGAAGTACTCGATTAAGCCGTAAATCATATTTTTTTACAAAAATTTTCATCGAAAGGGTATACATAAAGATTTTTCTATCTATCCTTAATATTTCAAGGATCCATACAAAACTTTTTCTTGAATCAACAAAAAAAATGAAAATTTTTTACAAAAACGTCCACAATAATGAAGCAAATCCGGAAAAAATTAATAAAACAAATCAAAATCGAATTCACTTTATTTCAACTACAAAAAAATTACTTTCTAAGATTATTTCAACTACAAAAAAATTACTTTCTAAGATTATTTCAACTACAAAAAAATTACTTTCTAAGATTAGTAAGAATAATAAGAATTCAAAGATTTTTTGTGATTTATCTTCTTTCTCACAATCACAAGCATATGTATTTTACAAATTATCACAAACCCAAGTTATTAACCTTTCGAATTTAAGATTTGCCCTTCAATATCACGGAACATCTCTTTTTCTTAAGAATGAACTAAAAGATGATTTTGAAAAACAAGGAATATTTTATTACGAATTACGACATAAACCCTTTTTGAATTTTGGAATGAATGAATGGAAAGCCTGGTTAAGGGGTCATTATCAATATCAATACGATTTATCTCGGATTAGATGGGCTAGATTAGTACCAAAAAAATGGCGAGATAGAGCCAATCAACACTGTATGACTCAAAATAAAGATTTAAACAAAGGGGATTCATATGAAAAAAACGGATTAACTAATTACGAAAAAAAAAATCTTTTTGAAACAGACTCGTTACGGAATCAAAAATCGAATTTTCCAAAACTTTATAGATATGATCTTTTATCATATAAATTTCTTAATTATGAAGATAAGAAAGACACATATATTCATAGATCCCTATTCCAAGTAAAGAATAAAGAAGAATTTTTTTATAATTACAACACAGAGAAAGGCAAATTATTTGGTATGATAGGAGGTATCCCTATCAATAATTATCTAGACGAAGACGATATTATAGATATCGAGCAAATTCCGGATAGAAAATATTTTGATTGGAGATTTTGTCTTAGAAATAAGGTTGATATTGAATCGTGGGTTGATATGAATACTGGTACCAACAGTAATCAAAATACTAAGATTGGGGTGAATAATTATCAAAAAATTGATGAAATTAATAAGAAAGGTTTTGGTCTTTTTGATTTTACAATTGATCAAGATGAAGAAATTAATCCATACAATCAAAAAAGAACCCTTTTTGATTGGATGGGAATGAATGATGAAATACTCAGTATTCCTATATCAAATCCGTGGGTTTGGTTCTTCCCAGAATTTGTGCTACTTTTTAATACATATAAAATGAAACCGTGGATCATACTAATCAAATTACTTCTTTTCAATTTTAATGGAAAAGCAAATGGCAATAACGAGGAAGATCCTTTTATATCATCGAATCAAAAAAGATATCGTGAATTATCGAATCAAAAAAGATATCTTGAATTTAAGAAGAATAGAAGCCAAGAAGAAAAAGACCCCACAGGCCAAGGGAATCCTAGATCAGATGCACAAAACCAAGAAAACGATGTTGAAGAAAAGTATGCGGGATCGGACATGAAAAAACGTAGAAAATTCCATAAAAAACGTAGAAAAT